GAATATCTTATGATAATCATCCGCGTTTGAAACGCATTTTAATGCCTGAAAGTTGGATAGGATGGCCTTTACGTAAGGATTATATTGTCCCCAATTTTTATGAAATACAAGATGCTCATTGAAAAATAAGAAACTTTTAGTCACTTATACAATTCCAGAGATTCAAGGTTCTGTTCTAGTTGTATTATGGATAGGCTAACAACTAATTTAACCTTTCGAATATGTATATGCGTATGAGGTATTAACTTTATTTTTGAACGAGAGATAAAAAAAGAATATAAAATATAATTTCTTTTTGTTACATACTTTGTACTTTGTATAAAAAACTCTTTACCCATCTATTTTATAGATGGGGTATTTCTCTAAATACCGAGGCGGATAAACAAACGTATGTAATATGATCTAAACTCTAAATGAATATATATGTCGATTTATATTAAATATTAAGTAATTTGTAGATTGTATAAAAAGAGACTCATAAAAATTAATCATGTGCCAGGAACCAGATTTGAACTGGTGACACGAGGATTTTCAGTCCTCTGCTCTACCAGCTGAGCTATCCCGACCATTCCCATTCCCGATACCGCATCCTCATTTTACTAGATAACTTAGGTCTATGTCAATTCAACGGGTATTACAAAGTCTTAGCCAGGTGCTATAATTTCTTGGATCTTCAAAAAAGGAAGACTTTGTCAGCTTCAGTATGAATAATGATATCGACCATGACTCGTTCAAATGGGGAGTCTTTGGTCAAAGACGGTCATTTGTACATGTATCATATATCACAAGACTTGTCATAAGAGACAAATCTTTCTCTCGGATCGGTTTGTAAAAGAGTAGGGTGAATAAGAAAGATAACGAATTTGAACTACTAACGAAAAAAAAGATAAGATAAATAGTTAATAGTTAAGGAGTCAAATGGGCTTTTTGGGGATAGAGGGACTTGAACCCTCACGATTTTTAAAGTCAACGGATTTTCCTCTTACTATAAATTTCATTGTTGCCGGTATTGACATGTAGAATGGGACTCTATCTTTATTCTCGTCCGATTAATTAGTTCTGCAAAAGAACTATCAGACTGTGTGGTGAATGCTTTGATCAATGAATATTCGATTCTTTCTTCAATATGGAATCGATTCACAACAATTTTTCCCTTTTTCATAGAAAAATACAGATTAAGGTCGTCATTAATCATTTGATAGAGTATTTCAGTACGTATACGTATGTATATACGTATATCCTTCATATTTTCGGAAGTTTCAATGGAAGGATTCCTCTACCAATGCAACACAGTCAATTCCATTTGTTAGAACAGCTTCCATTGAGTCTCTGCACCTATCCTTTTTTCACCTTCTGGGCCTTTGTTTGTTTTTGTAAAATAGGATTTGGCTCAGGATTGCCCATTTTTATTAATTCCGGGGTTTCTCTGAATTTGAAAGTTCTCACTTAGTAGGTTTCCATACCAAGGCTCAATCCAATTAAGTCCGCAGCGTCTACCAATTTCGCCATATCCCCTTTTTGTTTTGAGATTAGGATCTCATTTTTATTGAGATGTCGTTCTCTTTTTTATTTCATTTCTGCTGGAACCGTTGAATTCATTAAATACTGATTCCTATCTCGAAAAAGTTTTTCTCCTCTTTGATTTCTTGGCTATCTTCTTTCATCTTCTATAGGAAACCCGCACCCGCATTTGGTCCAATCAGAAACGATTCTATCATTTCTGTATCTGCAATTCAATATAGATGGAGATATACCACGTATATATGTCTCCCTTCTGCTCGTTTTTCCCATGCAATTTGGAATACTTGAACGGTCGATTCTTTTTTTCGTCTGAGCTTCCATCTTTACGAATCAAAGCGCAATAATTTCTAATTATTTAAAACAAATCATTCCATTTAGAAATAAAAAAGATATATATGATGATATGAAATAAAATATATAAGTGTAATAAAAAGACTTTCAAATATCATTTGAAAGCAAAAACGAAAATGATTTAATCTAAAAATAGATCGAATCAAATATTTTTTAATATTAAATGCTATACTATAGAATTGTACTATATAATTGTGATGTGAGAAAAAAACTAAAATTATATATCGATAGATTAATCGTTATATTCTATGGTCTATGGTAAGTATGAGTATTGAATATTTCCTTTCAATTCTATATTCTATTTTTTCGATAGTCATATTCATTATGACTAGCTAATAGGAATCGCCAAGAATGCAAATATAAGTATATTAATTAATAAGTATATTAATTAATAGCTAACAATAGTTTATTGAATCCCTATGCAGGTATAATTTATCTTATGTGAGCCTGCTTAGCTCAGAGGTTAGAGCATCGCATTTGTAATGCGATGGTCATCGGTTCGATTCCGATAGCCGGCTTTTCTCTATTTATTTTCTTCGAGTTTTTACATGATTGAGAATGCCCTTTTGAAATCCGAAATCAAATAATATAAAAAATATATTTTTTATATTATAGGAACTTACAACTA